TGGAGTATCCTACTTTCACTTTCGCGTGATTCACAGGGTTCAACAAGCAATCGATATTTCACGATCAAAGGTGTAGTACTGCTTGTAGTAGCGGTCCTTATATATTGTATTAACAATCTAAATATGGTCGAAAGAAAAAATCTCTATTTGATGGGGCTTCTTCCTATACCTATGAATTCCATTGGACCCAGAAATGATACGTTGGAAGAATCTTTTTTGTCTTCCAATATCAATAGGTTGATTGTTTCGCTCCTGTATCTTCCAAAAGGGAAAAAGATCCCTGAGAGTTGTTTCATGGATTCGAAAGAGAGTACTTGGGTTCTCCCAATAACTAAAAAGTGTATCATGCCTGAATCTAACTGGGGTTCGCGGTGGTGGAGGAACCGGATCGGAAAAAAGAGGGATTCTAGTTGTAAGATAGCTAATGAAACCATAGCTGGAATTGAGATCTCATTCAAAGAGAAAGATATCAAATATCTGGAGTTTCTTTTTGTATCCTATACGGATGATCCGATCCGCAAGGACCCTGATTGGGAATTCTTTGATCGTCTTTCTCCGAGGAAGAAGCGAAACATAATCAACTTGAATTCGGGACAGCTCTTCGAAATCTTAGTGAAACACTTGATTTGTTATCTCATGTCTGCTTTTCGTGAAAAAAGACCAATTGAAGTGGAGGGTTTCTTCAAACAACAAGGAGCTGAGGCAACTATTCAATCAAATGATATTGAGCATCTTTCCCATCTCTTCTCGAGAAACAAGTGGGGTATTTCTTTGCAAAATTGTGCTCAATATCATATGTGGCAATTCCGCCAAGATCTCTTCGTTAGTTGGGGGAAGAATCAGCACGAATCGGATTTTTTGAGGAACGTATCGAGAGAAAATTGGATTTGGTTAGACAATGCGTGGTTGGTAAACAAGGATCGGTTTTTTAGCAAGGTACGGAATGTATCGTCAAATATTCAATATGATTCCACAAGATCTATTTTCGTTCAAGTAACGGATTCTAGCCAATGGAAAGGATCTTCTGATCAATCCAGAGATCATTTCGATTCCATTAGGAATGAGGATTCGGAATATCACACATTGATCAATCAAACAGAGATTCCGCAACTAAAAGAAAGATCGATTCTTTGGGATCCTTCAAGATCAATTCGTTCTTTTTTCTCTGACAGATGGTCAGAACTTCATCTGGGTTCGAATCCTACGGAGAGGTCCACTAGAGATCAGAAATTGTTGAAGAAACAACAAGATGTTTCTTTTGTCCCTTCCAGGCGATCGGAAAATAAAGAAATGGTTGATATATTCAAGATAATTACGTATTTACAAAATACCGTCTCAATTCATCCTATTTCATCAGATCCGGGATGTAATATGGTTCCGAGGGATGAACCGGATATGGACAGTTCCAATAAGATTTCATTCTTGAACAAAAATCCATTTTTTTATTTATTTCATCTATTCCATGACCGGAACAAAGGGGGATACACGTTACACCACGATTTTGAATCAGAAGAGAGATTTCAAGAAATGGCAGATCTATTCACTCTATCAATAACCGAGCCGGATCTGGTGTATCATAAGGGATTTGCCTTTTCTATTGATTCCTACGGATTGGATCAAAAAAAATTCTTGAATGAGGTATTCAACTCCAGGGATGAGTCGAAAAGGAAATCTTTAGTGGTTCTACCTCCTATTTTTTATGAAGAGAATGAATCTTTTTATCGAAGGATCAGAAAAAAATCGGTCCGGATCTCCTGCGGGAATGATTTGGAAGATGATCCAAAACCAAAAATAGTGGTATTTGCTAGCAACAACATAATGGAGGCGGTCAATCAATATAGATTGATCCGAAATCGGATTCAAATCCAATATAGCACCTATGGGTACATAAGAAATGTATCGAATCGATTCTTTTTAATGAATCGATCCGATCGCAACTTCGAATATGGAATTCAAATGGATCAAATAGGAAATGATCCTCTGAATCATCTAACTATAATAAAATATACGATCAACCAACATTTATCGAATTTGAAAAAGAGTCAGAAGAAATGGTTCGATCCTCTTATTTCTCGAACCGAGAGATCCATGAATCGGCATCCTAATGCATATAGATACAAATGGTCCAATGGGAGCAAGAATTTCCAGGAACATTTGGACCATTTCTTTTCTGAACAGAAACACCGTTTTCAAGTAGTGTTCGATCGATTACGTATTAATCAATATTCGATTGATTGGTCCGAGGTTATCGACAAACAAGATTTGTCTAAGTCACTTCGTTTCTTTTTGTCCAAGTTACTTCTCCTTTTGTCCAAGTCACTTCTCTTTTTGTCTAAGTCACTTCCCTTTTTCTTTGTGAGTATCGGGAATACCCCCATTCATAGGTCCGAGATCCACATCTATGAATTGAAAGGTCCGAATGATCAACTCTGCAATCAGTTGTTAGAATCAATAGGTGTTCAAATCGTTCATTTGAATAAATTGAAACCCTTCTTATTGG